ATTTCACTTCCTAGCACTTCCTATCATTTAATATCCACCCCTTTGGTCTTATTGACATAAGAGATGTCATTTATAGTCTATCTCTTTCTATATATGGAAAGTCAAGAAATTCTCATCGAAACATCGAGAAATTGTGCATATAGAAAACTCTAAAGAAAGAAAAAAAGGAGACCCATGCCATGATTTTCAAATCTTTTCTACTTAGTAGTCTAAGTTTCTCGATGAGGATAATTAATTCGGTCGTTGTGGTCGGACTCTATTATGGATTTCTGACCACATTCTCCATAGGTCCCTCTTAGATCTTCTTTCTCCAATCTTGGATTAGGGAAGAAGGAGATATTCGCGACTACTGGCGGTTTCATTATGGGGCAGCTCATGATCTTCATATCGATCTATTATCCACCTCTGCATCTATTCTTTCTTAGCTAAACGGGTGGAAGATCCATCCAATTTGGTTATATCATGGACTCGAAAAACGGAGCTGAATGTGACTGAAATGCACGATCTTCACAGGTATCACTTTTCACGATACCTAAACCTAAAAGGTGGAATAGCGATTTTCGAACCATTTCCTATAAGAGAATGGTTTCCATTACTTTGAGAAATGGATTCTATATCAAACTATAGCTATTGCATTAAAGAAGAAAAGAAACTAATAGAAGTCGAAGACGCGGAATGGTAGTGAATAGAGAAAAAGATTCTTCTTATTTTCTTGTTCCTGAAAATATTCTATCTATCTCCTAGACGCCGTAGAGAATTGAGAATTTTCATGTCTTTCAATTCTCGTACTCGTAATTGGAAAGTTACGGAAGGAGATCCATCATTTTGCAATGAAAACAACATAAAAAACTCTGGACAATTTCGAAATAAGACCAAGCGTCTTAATACATATGCAAAAAAATGCATTTTCATTATTGGCCCGCCATTGATTACAAGATTTAGCTTTTATGAATCGCTATTGGTTTGATACGAATAATGGCAGTCGTTTCAGTATGTTAAGGATACAGATGTATCCACAATTCATTTAGAGTTACTTAATAGCCTATTTCTTGTACTTCTATCCCGTGAAATTCTCGAGCCGAAAGATGGATGCATATGCTGTGTTTCATTTTGCTAAATGATATCAATTAAATGGTGTATCAATTCTATAAATTGGATATAGCAATAAATAAATCAGCAAAATTCTTTTATTTTAGATAGAAGAAATGTTTCTTCTATCTAAAATAAAAGAATGTACCCTTCTATCCAAATCCAATTTGCATCGATAAAATAAATCCAAATTCCAGCAGTAGATGAATAATTGCAAATTTTTGTGTGTACGAGATTAGAATAACTTCAAAATAACTGACATAATTTTGTATTTTTCCTGATCAGAAAAATACATGAAAAAGAAAGGAGGTAGAAAAATTTTTTGATTTATGGTTAAAGAAGAAAAACAAGAAAACAGGGGTTCTGTTGAATTTCAAGTATTCAGTTTCACCAATAAGATACGGAGACTTGCTTCACATTTGGAATTACACAAAAAAGATTTTTCATCGGAAAGAGGTCTACGAAGACTTTTGGGAAAACGTCAACGTTTGCTGGCTTATTTGGCAAAGAAAAATAGAGTACGTTATAAGAAATTAATCAGTCAGTTGGATATTAGGGAGAAGTAATTTAATCGTTCGAATTTTTTTCTTATTTTATTAGTAGTCTTATAGTAGTCTTAGATTTTGCATTTTGATGAGCCTCGTTTTGAGGAATTCATGGAATAATGAATTAAGGAAGAAAAAAGGATATGAACAAGGATACATAACATAAAAAAAAGAATAGATAAGACGATATTCGCCCTCCCCCCAAATATTTGATTTCTTCTCCTATACAAAAACCAGAAAGACCTACTCCATTGGTAATTCCATCAATGACACCTTTATCAAAAAAATGCGTTAGTTCGGTTAATCTTCTTATACCCAGAATAAAGACCCTAGTATAGAAAACATCTATATAACCACGATTATATGACCAGCTGTATATGTTTTTTTTTACTTGGTCCAAAAAGTTCTTTTTGGGATTCCCTTTTACAAGGGAATTTTTAAAATTTAAATTCTGAAAAAAAGAATAAGCAGATCCATAGAAGATGTATGCTATGAATAGACCAAAAATAGTAAAACTTACAGAAGAAATTGCATTAGTGATAAATTCATATAAATTTATGGAAGAATTAGAACTTTCTTGGAAAAAGTTTATTGAAGGACTTAGCCACTTTGATAATATGGTTAATTCCGATATTCCATTATCTATTACTCCATTATCAAAATGGATTCCTATGGAGCCAATGAACAAAGTAAAAAGTAATAATATAAGAAGAGGAAATAGCATAGTATTTCCCGTTTCATGAGGATAGACAAAAGTGTTTTTAGTCCCCAAGGGAGTACTAAAGGATCCTACCCTATTTCTTGTATTACCGGGAATTTTGGGTATATTTTGTGAAAAAAAAGAAACTCCACTCTTCATTGTTGATAAAACAAAATCCCTATTAACTCCTTTGGGTATACTTTTTCCCCATAAGGACATTGAATACAACGAACCTTCTTTAGTACTACTGTGATTTTGAAAATGAACACGCAAATATCCATCAAAAGTAAGTAAATATATCCGAAACATATAAAATGCAGTTAATCCTGCAGTAAAAGAGGCTATTATCCCCAAAAAGGGTGAATAGAACCAACTATTACTAAGGATTTCATCTTTGGACCAGAAGCAAGCAAGAGGTGGAATACCACAAAGAGAGAGTGTACCACATAAGAAAGTCGTTCTTGTAATTGGAACATATTTTCTTAAACCACCCATAAGAACCATATTCTGACTTTTATCTGGTGAATATCCAACAAGGGGTTCCATTGAATGAATAACAGATCCGGATCCCAAGAACAATAAAGCTTTCGAATAAGCATGAGTGATCAAATGAAATAAAGCAGCTTGATAAGAACCTATACCTAGAGCTAACATCATATAACCCAATTGGGACATTGTAGAATAGGCTAAGCTTCTTTTAATATCTCTCTGAGCAAGAGCTAAAGTAGCTCCTAAGAAGAGTGTTATTGTACCTACTAAAGAAATGAAACTCATTATCAAAGGTAGGAATATGAAAAGAGGAAAAAGTCGAGCTAGAAGAAAAATCCCCGCAGCAACCATAGTTGCTGCGTGTATAAGAGCTGAAATGGGAGTGGGTCCTTCCATAGCATCAGGTAACCATACGTGAAGAGGGAATTGTGCAGATTTTGCAACTGCACCAAGAAATAATAAAAAAGCACACAAAGTAGTAAGTAAGGAATTAATCCCATTATTAGGAATCCAGTTATTAGCTATTTTGAACAAATCCCGAAACTCTAAACTACCTGTTATCCAGAAAAAGCCTAAAATTCCTAATAACAGACCAAAATCCCCTACACGATTAGTTACAAAAGCTTTTTGACAAGCACTCGCTGCAATTGGCCGTGTAAACCAAAAGCCTATCAATAAATAGGAACACATTCCGACAAGTTCCCAAAAAAAATAAATTTGTATCAAATTAGAACTAGTAACCAATCCCAACATGGAAGTATTAAAAAAACTTATATAAACAAAAAATCTCAAATATCCTTCATCGTGAGACATATAATCGTCACTATAAATAAGAACCAAGATTCCTACAGTACTAATTAGTATTAACATAATAGAAGTAAGGGGATCGATCAAGTATCCAAATTCTAAAGAAAAATCATTATTGATGGTCCAAGACCATAGATATTGATAGATAGAACTTCCATTTATTTGTTGAATAGACAGGTAAACTGAGAATACCATAGCTATACTTAAGAGTAAAATACTAGGAAAAGCCCATATGCGACGAAGATTTTTTGTTGCTGTCGGAATAAGAAAAAGTCCAAACCCCATTGACATAATAACTGGAAGTGGGAGAAGAGGGATTACCCAGGCATATTGATATGTATGTTCCATAAGAAAAGAAATAGCAATTTTTAGTTTAAATTTATAGTTCAATTTTTCTATAAAATAAAATTGTTTCCGATTCACCAAACCGATTCTTATCTCTTCTCTTTTTGAAGGAATTCAAAAAACAAAATAAGAATAAGAAAAAATACTGCAATTCTGAATTTTTGAATATTTCTCTCATTGAAATATTCAAAAATTCAGAATGGGTTTAGATGCTTAAATTCAAAAAGTTAATCAAAGAATTTCGTTATCTAGTTATTAGCTAAAAAAGATATTTATGAAAATACAAAAAAGATTGAATCATTTTACTTTCTATTCATTTTTTTATTTCTTTCTGTTAAAATGAAATAGCTCTTTTGTTTCATAACTGATTGATTGGATTCCAAAGAAAACCTATATTTATAGGAAATTCTCGAATATTCCGTACTTCATATAAAACGGAAATCCTAATGGCTAGAATTCTCTAAGTTTTATAATGTCTTGTTTAAGAGACTAAGTATTTTTTTATTTTGATTGGAATTCAATTATGAAATACCTTTCTGAACTTAATTAACTCTTTGAATTTAACCTTATTTTTATCTCCCCATCTTATATGAGGGCTTATCCCCATACCGTATATAAATATATGAAGTATATTTGATATATAAATTGATTTAAATAGAAAACCTTTGTATAGAATATATCTTTGTATATATTCTATATTATTAAAACAAAGTCTAAAATAGATATGAAAAATAGGGTAAAAAACTCTTGTCTTATCCACATTAAACAAAAGAAAAAAAAATTTCGAATTTCAGTATCTTTCAGTATCTAAGTATAAATACTAAGAAAAAACAGAAAGAAGGATTGATTTGCGGCAATAGATGTCTTTCACATACAACTAGAAAAAAGTAATCCCTTTTTTGAATGGCAGTTCCAAAAAAACGTACTTCGATGGCAAAAAAGCGTATTCGTAAAAATCTTTGGAAGAAAAAGACTTATTTTTCCATAGTACAATCTTATTCTTTAGCAAAATCAAGATCATTTTCTAGCGGCAACGAGTATCCAAAACCAAAAGGTTTTTCTGGGCAATAAATAAACAAATAATCAGGTTTTGGAATAATCTGAATTGACCTATCCCAAAGAAATTCCAATTATTTAATATGAATGAATAATTCAGATTAATTAATTGGAATTTCTTTGTATTTAATGATGAAATTCTAATATTCCTAAATTCTACTATGGATTTCCCCAATCTCGACGATTCGAGAGAAAATAACTATTATTCTTTTAAGTTAACTATTATTTCAAGTTAGCCGCCATGGTGAAATTGGTAGACACGCTGCTCTTAGGAAGCAGTGCTCAAGCATCTCGGTTCGAGTCCGAGTGGCGGCATTCTCGAAAAAGAATACAATAGATTAGAAAATGGATTCAATTCTAAATTTCCAATTTTGTAATGGGACCTTCTATTTATGCTATTTGCAACTTTAGAACATATACTAACTCATATCTCTTTTTCAACCATTTCAATTGTGATTACGATTCATTTGATAACCTTTTTAGTTCGTGAACTTAGGGGATTATGTGATTCGTCAGAAAAAGGAATGATAGCTACTTTTTTCTCTATAACAGGATTCTTAATTTCTCGTTGGGTTTCTTCGGGACATTTTCCATTAAGTAATTTATATGAGTCATTGGTCTTCCTTTCATGGGCTCTGTATATTCTTCATATTATTCCTAAGATACAGAACTCTAAAAATGATTTAAGCACAATAACTACGCCAAGTACTATTTTAACGCAAGGCTTTGCCACGTCGGGTCTTTTAACTGAAATGCATCAATCTACAATACTAGTACCTGCTCTACAATCTCAGTGGTTAATGATGCATGTCAGTATGATGTTACTAAGCTATGCAACTCTTTTGTGCGGATCCTTATTATCTGCTACTCTTCTAATCATTAGATTTCGAAAAAATTTTGATTTCTTTTCTAAAAAGAATAAAAATGTTTTAAGTAAAACATTTTTATTTAGTGAGATTGAATATTTCTATGCAAAAAGAAGTGCTTTAAAAAACACTTCTTTTCCTGCATTTCCAAATTATTACAAATATCAATTAACTGAGCGTTTGGATTCTTGGAGTTATCGTGTCATTAGTATCGGGTTTACACTTTTAACCATAGGTATTCTTTGTGGAGCAGTATGGGCTAATGAGGCGTGGGGATCCTATTGGAATTGGGATCCTAAGGAAACTTGGGCATTTATTACCTGGACCATATTTGCTATTTATTTACATAGTAGAACAAATAAAAATTGGAAGGGTACGAATTCCGCACTTGTAGCTTTGATAGGATTTCTTATAATTTGGATCTGCTATTTTGGTATCAATCTGTTAGGAATAGGTTTACATAGTTATGGTTCATTTACATTACCTTCTAAATGATTACATAAAATAAAACCCTCATTTTATTTTATGAAGGTTTTTTCTTTTTTGTTTGATTTGAGAACCCCTTGAACGTCTTTTCATTTCAAAGGGTTCTCAAAAATTCGAGATAGATCTAATTATACTTTTTTCTAAATTTTTTGGTTTTTCCACTATGGAATATAGAGCGGACTAGTTAAAGAAAGAAAATCCTATTTAGGATAATAATTGGATAAGAGAGCCTCTACCCTGTTAACGGATAGCGAGAGAACAAAATCCGGATAAATACCAATTCCTATTACTGGTAAAAAGATACAGATTAAAAGAAAGAGTTCTCGTGGCCCAGAATCCAAAAAATTTGCGTTTGGAACATGAAATAGCTTGTATCCATAGAACATCTGTCGTAACATAGATAATAAATAAATAGAAGTTAATATCATTCCAATTGCCATTACAAAAGTAATTAGCATTTTTGGGATTAACATAAATTTTGGACTAGTAATTAGTCCAAAAAATACTAATAATTCTGCAACAAAACCGCTCATTCCGGGCAAGGCAAGAGAAGCCATTGAAAAGCTACTAAACATGGTAAAAATTTTCGGCATTGGGATAGATATGCCCCCCAGTTCTTCGAGATAAACAAGACGCATTCTATCACAAGCCGTTCCCGCCAAGAAAAAAAGCGTAGCACCAATAAATCCATGGGATAATATTTGTAAAATAGCTCCATTTAGTCCAATGTTAGTTATGGAACCAATTCCTATAATTATGAAACCCATGTGAGATACGGAGGAGTAGGCTATTCTTTTTTTTAAATTTCGTTGACCAAGAGAAGCTGAAGCTGCATAGATTATTTGCACCGCCCCTATTATTACCAACCAAGGGGAAAATAGATAATGAGCATGAGGTAATAATTCCATATTGATCCGAATCAATCCGTATGCTCCCATCTTTAATAGGATTCCCGCTAAAAGCATACATGTACTGTAATGTGCTTCCCCATGAGTATCTGGTAACCACGTATGGAGAGGTATAATCGGCAATTTGACGGCATAAGCAATAAGAAAGCCAAAATACAATAGTATTTCCAAAGTTGCCGGGTATGATTGATTAATCAATCCTTCAAAATCTAATGTTGGTTCGTTGGAACCATATAAGCCCATACCCAGAACTCCGATTAAGAAAAAAATGGAACCACCTGCAGTATACAAAATAAACTTGGTAGCTGAATACAGACGCCTCTTTCCCCCCCACATGGATAAAAGTAAGTAAACAGGAATTAATTCTAACTCCCACATGATAAAAAAAAGTAAAAGGTCTCGTGAAGAAAATAATCCTATTTGACCACTATACATTGCTAGCATAAGGAAATAGAATAATCGCGAATTCCGAGTAACTGGCCAAGCCGCTAAAGTAGCTAAAGTAGTGATAAATCCTGTCAATAAAATAGATCCTAATGAAAGTCCATCGATTCCCAATCTCCAGTGGAAATCGAAAACATCTATCCATTTAGAATCCTCCTTTAATTGGATTAAGGGATCCTCTAACTGGAAATGATAACAGAATGCATAAGTCATTAGAAGGAATTCTAATAAACAAATAGATATAGTATACCACCTAACGATTTTGTTTCCTTTATGAGGTAAAAATAAAATTAATGAACCTGCAAATATCGGAAAAACAACAAGTATTGTTAACCAAGGAAAATAACTCATGATAAAGTAATAAAGACAAGATACGTTTTGACCAGAAAAGCCCATGCTCGATTATTTCGAGCACAGGCTTCTTCGGTAAAGAGGAATCAGACGATTCAAGTGGAGTTTTTTGTAACGTATCAATAAGATAGAGCCATGCTGCGGGTTGTTTCAGGTCCTAAATAAACGCGGACACTTAAAAAATCTGTTGGGCAGGCAGATTCGCATCTCTTACAACCCACACAATCTTCGGTTCTCGGCGCAGAAGCAATTTGCTTGGCTTTACATCCATCCCAAGGTATCATTTCTAATACATCTGTTGGACAAGCTCGTACACATTGAGTGCATCCTATACATGTATCATAAATTTTTACAGAATGTGACATTGGATTATAAATTTTCCTTTTCAACAAAAAATTTTCGATCTGGTAAAAATGAAATTACTACTATATAAGATAAGTTAGATGTATTGTAGACACCAGACGAAGCAATGGTTTTTTAACAAATAATACAATATATTTCTTAATCTGTTTGTGAGAAAGCGTGAAAAGAGCCAAGAGACTTGAATTTAAGGCTTCAACAGTCATAATTATACGAATTCTACATACTAATTCGAATTAGCCAAAAAATTGGCTATGATCTTTTTAATATAAATTTTTGCAATATTCATCAATGAATTGCAAAAATGCAATATTCAATAAGTAAAAAAGAATACTCTGAAATAACCTACTCCAAAAATGGATATTCTAAAATAAAAATAAGAAAATAAGATTTAATTTCTATTCATCTTAATGTTTCATATTATTATATATGCACCTTTGTTGAGAGGATTCTATGTCTAATTATTCAAAAAATTAGATTGGTTGATACGAGTTGATTTCCTGTTGCGATGGATGGAAGAAAGAATGGATAGTCCAATAGCTGCTTCAGCGGCCGCAAGGGCTATAACAAAAATTGCGAAAATGTCTCCTTTTAATTGGCGACTATCAAATAGATTAGAAAATGTTACGAGATTTAGATTAATTGAATTCAGTATAAGTTCAAGACATATTAGAGCTCTAACCATGTTTCGGCTTGTGATCAATCCATAGATACCAATCGAAAATAAATAGACACTCAAAAAAAGTACATGCTCAAAAATCATTAACTAACTCCTTATCAATCTCGATTCATTTCAATATGAGTACAAGAATTGAACCGATTCAATTAATTAGAATAGAACAATTACGCAACAAAATAAAAAAGAGGGTATTTGTTGTGTTGGCAGTAGATGGGTTTTACTAAATCAAAATTGCGATTCTTTAGTTATTTATTTTAGATTTGAAATTATAAGAATTTTGACTCATTCTAAATATTTCTTATTGTTGAGCCATAGTAATTGCACCTATTAAAGAAACTAGAAGAATTAGGGAAATAAGTTCAAACGGAAGATAAAAATCGGTTGCTAAATGAATCCCAATTTGTTGAACGTTATTTATGAGACCCCGTTCTACTATTTGGTTTGATCTTGTAGTCCAAAGAATTCCATACCATGACGTATCTGGGATAGTAGTCATTAGTGAAAAAGGAATAGTTATACAAACGAGTGAAGTAAACCCATCTCCAATAGTCCAATAATTCTTATCTTTAGACCACTCTGAGCCGTTTACAAACATTACAGCAAATATGATCAAGACATTTATGGCTCCCACATAAATAAGAAGTTGTGCGACAGCTACAAAGAAGGAATTTAATAAAAAATAGAATAAGGATATACAAACAAGAACTAATCCCAGCGAAAAGGCGGAATAAATTGGGTTGATAAGTAATACTACTCCTAGACCCCCTAGTAGAAGAACAAATCCCCCAAATAGCACAAGAATCTCATGTATTGGCCCAGGTAAATCCATTATGGATAAGAAGAAATTAATAGTATAAAATTTTTCATGAACTGACTAAAACTAAAAGATTCAAGGAAGGAAAAAGGGATTAGGGTATTTTTTTGTATATTAAGTTGTATAGTTAGAAATTACATAACGAAAATCCACTCTTATTTTAAATCAGGAATAATTTGCAATAAGCAGTAGTTATTATTTTTGCTTTATAGTTAGTAAAAAACTAGTGGATTTTTCTAACAAAAAAAAATCCTAATACCTAGTAATCAGTAATCGTTCTTGAATTCCAAGATTTTTCTTCGTCTATTTTACTTTTAGGCGAATTCCTAATTGTTTGAATTGTGTAATCCCCCATTATGGAGATTGGTAACCGACTCAAAGCAATTTGATTGTAATTCAATTCATGACGATCATAAGTAGAAAGTTCATATTCTTCAGTCATTGATAAACAGCTTGTCGGACAGTATTCAACACAGTTACCACAAAATATACAAACTCCGAAATCAATACTATAATTAAGCAATTGTTTCCTTTTAATATCCTTTTCAAATCTCCAATCCACAAGGGGTAGATCTATCGGGCATACGCGAACACATACTTCACAAGCAATACATTTATCAAATTCAAAGTGTATTCGCCCCCGGAAACGCTCCGATGTAATTGATTTTTCATAAGGGTAGTGAATCGTTATAGGTAAACGATTTGTGTGGGTTAAGGTAATTATAAAACTTTGACCAATGTATCTTGCGGCGCGTATTGTTTGTTGACCATAACTAATGAACCCAGTTATCATAGGGAACATATTCTAAATATCTATGAAAAAGGTATGTTTCTTTCTCTTGTTTGAGAGAACTTTTGTGTTGAAGATATTTTTACTGTTATTGTATTATCTTATTTATAGTGAAACTAGTTGGAAAGAAGTTGTTAATAAGAGATTGCCCAGAGAAATAGGTAAAAGAAATTTCCATCCAAGATTTAATAACTGATCCATTCTCATCCTGGGTAAGGTCCATCTTATTGTGATAGAAATGAAGAGAAATAAATAAGCTTTAGTTAATGTAATAAAAATACCCATTAGCATTTCCAAAATTCCAACCATTTTATTCATTTGGAAAAATCCAAAAAAGGATATATAGGGAATAGATAAATTCCACCCGCCTAAGTAGAGAACAGTTACAAATAAAGAAGAAACTAATAAATTTAGGTAAGAAACAAGATAAAATAAACCATATTTAATACCGGAATATTCAGTTTGATAACCTACTACTAATTCTTCCTCTGCTTCTGGTAAATCAAAGGGTAATCTTTCACATTCTGCCAAAGAAGAAATTAGAAAAACTAGAAAACCTATAGGCTGGCGCCAAAGATTCCATCCAAAAAAACCATATTTTGACTGTGCTTCAACTATATCAACTGTACTTGAACTGTTAGATAATCATAGTCGATGATAACATCACAGTTCCCACCGCTATTACAAAACCGTACATGAAACCTTAGCTTCATACGGCTCCTCTATGATCAGAAAAAAGGAAAGGGTTGTTTCGTTTCGGTATTATCCTCTGAGCGTAAATAGAATTAGGTAAGATAAAATAGATTGGAAAACCCTAAATTAGACCAAATTAGACCAAAGCAATTCTGTCTGCTAGAATAATAAAAAAGTGCTTCCGAATTGATCTCATCCTTTATATAATACAAAAAAGGAGAATTTTTCTTTGTTCAGTAATAACTTAATATTAGAATAAAACACTTGTTATAGCAATTAATAAATGAAAAGAATTGGGCATTAGTTCATGAGGAATTCTGTATGAATATGAGGAAAGAATAAATAAAAATCCTTTTTTGTATTGCATTCCATATCTTTTGTCCTATTCTTCTTTCCCCAGGAGGGGGATACTTAAAAAGAAAAAAGGAATAAAGGGTTAATTCGTTCTTGATAGCCATTTCCTTAACAAGTGAATGGGAACATACTCTAGATCGGAATCCGAAGAAAGTACTACTTGATCATTTCCACCAATTTCAAGTTCTTTTTATGATTCCTTTTATGAGGAAAAATGTCTAATGATTTAAGATTCTCTCATTACTAATCTTTTATGTACTTTAGTGTTCCTAATCCCTCACTAACTTTTGATGGATTCTCTTATGGTTATAAGTTATAGTAATAACTTATAATTTTATAGTAATGGAATTCCATATCGCGAATCCTTTATTCTTGCCCGCTTCAAGATATGAAGACTAATCAAACAATCTCAACCTTGGGATAAAGAGTTTACATTGTTTATGTTTACTTAAACTTTTTCTTGTACGTAGGAAATGAGATTTTTTCTTTTTACTACAAATTAATAAGCTGTTTTGTTTCACTCATATAGCTATCTAGTTTAACTTACCAACCCGAATCCAGAATAAGAAAAGGAAGATAAGTATTCAATGTATTTTAGAGGAAAAAGATCCTATTTTAACGAACCACACGTAGAGATATTGCTAGCACACAAAAAGTTAATGGTATTTCATAACTAATAGATTGAGCAGCCGCTCGTAAACCACCTGAAAAAGAATATTTATTATTTGAGCTATATCCTGCCATAAGAAGACCAATAGGAACAATACTTGAAATGGCAATCCATAAAAAAACACCAATACTAAGATCAGCTAAAACAAAATGATATCCCAAAGGGATAACTAAAAAACTTAATAAAATGGAAATGACTGCTATAGAGGGACCAATGCTAAATAAAGGAATCTCCCCTCGGGATGGGAGGATATCCTCTTTAAAAAGTAGCTTAGTTCCATCTGCTATAGCTTGAAGCAGTCCCAGGGGGCCGGCATATTCAGGACCAATACGTTGTTGTATCGATGCGGATATTTCTCTTTCTAACCACACAATTACGAGTACTTCTATTGTGATTCCCAGTAGGAGGGTCAAAATGGGTAGAATCCATATTAGTCCATAGACTTCTTTTAATAATTCTGATTTCGAAAAAGAATTGATAGTTTCCACTTCTACCCTATCCATTATCATTTCAACGATCAACTTCCCCCATAATGATATCTATACTACCTAATATCGTCATGATATCAGCCAATTTCATTTTTTTAACTAGTTGAGGAAGAATTTGCAAATTAATAAAACCGGGTGGACGAATTTTCCATCTCCAGGGGAAAAGACTATCATCTCCTACCAGATAAATTCCTAATTCACCTTTTGGAGCTTCTACTCTTACATAAAGCTCTTGCTTTGATAATTCAAAATTGGGCGAAGGTTTTTTACCAAGAAATCTATATTCAAAATCATTCCATTCGGAATTCTTTTCTTTGTTAAAGCGTCGGGCTTCTAAATTTTCATAAGGTCCTCCAGGAATTTTCTCTATAGCCTGTTGAATAATTTTGATGGATTCTCTCATTTCACCGATTCGTACTAAATAGCGAGCTAACGAATCTCCTTCTTTTTGCCATTGGATTTTCCAATCGAATTGATTGTAAGACTCATAAGGATCAATTTTACGAAGATCCCATTGTATTCCAGAAGCTCGTAACATTGGGCCCGATAAGCCCCAATTTACAGCTTCTTCTCCGCTAATAAAACCGACTCCTTCAACCCGTTCTAAAAAAATAGGATTCTGTGTAATAAGTTGTTGATATTCAACAACTGCTCGTAAAAAATAATCACAGAAATCTAAACATTTATCCATCCATCCATAAGGTAGATCGGCAGCAACTCCTCCGATCCGAAAGTAATTATGCATCATTCGCATACCTGTAGCAGCTTCAAATAGATCATATATAAATTCTCTTTCTCTAAAAATGTAGAAAAAAGGAGTCTGTGCGCCGAGATCCGCCATAAAAGGTCCAAGCCATAACAAGTGAGAAGCTATACGGCTCAATTCTAACATAATTACCCTAATATAGCTGGCTCTTTGGGGTATTTGAATATTCTCCAATAATTCTGGCGCATTTACCGTTATTGCTTCTGTAAACATAGTAGCTAAATAATCCCACCGTGTTACATAAGGTAAGTATTGTATAATACTTCTGTTTTCCGCGATTTTTTCCATTCCTCTGTGCAAATAGCCTAATATGGGTTCACAATCAATAACATCTTCACCATCGAGAGTAACGATCAGTCGAAGAACACCATGCATTGATGGGTGGTGAGGGCCCATATTGACTATCATGAGATCCTTTCTTGTAAGCGGTAGACTCATATCCTTTTTTCTTCCTTAATTCATTATTCCATGAATTCCTCAAAACGAGGCTCATCAAAATGCAAAATCTAAGACTACTATAAGACTACTAATAAAATAAGAAAAAAATTCGAACGATTAAATTACTTCTCCCTAATATCCAACTGACTGATTAATTTCTTATAACGTACTCTATTTTTCTTTGCCAAATAAGCCAGCAAACGTTGACGTTTTCCCAAAAGTCTTCGTAGACCTCTTTCCGATGAAAAATCTTTTTTGTGTAATTCCAAATGTGAAGCAAGTCTCCGTATCTTATTGGTGAAACTGAATACTTGAAATTCAACAGAACCCCTGTTTTCTTGTTTTTCTTCTTTAACCATAAATCAAAAAATTTTTCTACCTCCTTTCTTTTTCATGTATTTTTCTGATCAGGAAAAATACAAAATTATGTCAGTTATTTTGAAGTTATTCTAATCTCGTACACACAAAAATTTGCAATTATTCATCTACTGCTGGAATTTGGATTTATTTTATCGATGCAAATTGGATTTGGATAGAAGGGTACATTCTTTTATTTTAGATAGAAGAAACATTTCTTCTATCTAAAATAAAAGAATTTTGCTGATTTATTTATTGCTATATCCAATTTATAGAATTGATACACCATTTAATTGATATCATTTAGCAAAATGAAACACAGCATATGCATCCATCTTTCGGCTCGAGAATTTCACGGGATAGAAGTACAAGAAATAGGCTATTAAGTAACTCTAAATGAATTGTGGATACATCTGTATCCTTAACATACTGAAACGACTGCCATTATTCGTATCAAACCAATAGCGATTCATAAAAGCTAAATCTTGTAATCAATGGCGGGCCA